AGGAATCAATGTTGGACTTATTGGGTCCTTAGCTATTCATGCAAGGGTTGGTGATTGGGGGTCTATAGAGACCCCATTTTATGAAATATCTGAGAGATCAAAAGAAGAACAGATGGTTTATTTATCGCCGAGTAGAGATGAATACTATATGGTGGCGGCGGGAAATTCTTTGGCGTTGACTCGGGGTATTCAGGAAGAAGAAGTTGGTCCAGCTCGATACCGTCAAGAATTCTTGACTATTGCATGGGAACAGATTCATCTTCGAAACATTTATCCCTTCCAATATTTTTCTATTGGAGCTTCTCTCATTCCTTTTATCGAGCATAATGATGCGAATCGGGCTTTAATGAGTTCTAATATGCAGCGTCAAGCAGTTCCGCTTTCTCAGTCCGAAAAGTGTATTGTTGGAACCGGCTTGGAACGCCAAGCGGCTCTCGATTCAGGGGGTTCGGCTATAGCCGAACGCGAAGGAAAGATCATTTATACCGATGCTGAAAAGATCGTTTTATCAGGTAATGGGGACACTATAAGCATTCCGTTGGTTATGTATCAGCGTTCCAACAAAAATACTTGGATGCATCAAAAACCTCAGGTTCATCGGGGTAAATACCTTAAAAAGGGGCAAATTTTGGCGGATGGTGCGGCTACGGTTGGTGGCGAACTCGCTTTGGGGAAAAATGTATCAGTAGCTTATATGCCATGGGAAGGTTACAATTCTGAAGATGCCGTACTCATTAGCGAACGTCTAGTCTATGACGATATTTATACTTCTTTTCATATCCGGAAATATGAAATTCAGACTCATGTGACAAGCCAAGGACCTGAAAGAATCACTAATGAAATACCTCATTTAGAGCCTTATTTACTCCGCAATTTAGACAGAAATGGAATTGTGATGCTGGGATCTTGGGTAGAAACTGGTGATGTTTTAGTAGGTAAATTAACGCCTCAGACAGCGAAAGAATCATCCTATGCTCCAGAAGATAGATTATTACGAGCCATACTTGGCATTCAGGTATCCACTGCAAAAGAAACTTGTCTAAAGTTGCCTATAGGCGGAAGAGGTCGAGTTATTGATGTGAGGTGGGGCCAGAAAAAGGGGGGTTCCATTTATAATCCAGAAATGATTCGTGTATATATCTCACAGAAACGTAAAATCAAAGTGGGCGATAAAGTAGCTGGAAGACATGGGAATAAAGGTATCATTTCCAAAATTTTGCCTAGACAGGATATGCCTTATTTGCAAGATGGAACACCTGTTGATATGGTATTCAATCCATTAGGAGTACCTTCACGAATGAATGTGGGACAGATGTTTGAATGCTCGCTCGGGTTAGCGGGAGACCTGCTGGGCAGACATTATAGAATAACACCCTTTGATGAGAGATACGAGCAAGAGGCTTCGAGAAAACTAGTGTTTTCTGAATTATATGAAGCCAGTAAGCAAACAGCAAATCCATGGGTATTTGAACCCGAGTATCCTGGAAAGAGCAGAATATTTGATGGAAGAACAGGAGATCCTTTTGAACAACCTGTTATAATAGGAAAGTCCTATATGTTAAAATTAATTCATCAAGTTGATGATAAAATCCACGGACGTTCCAGTGGTCATTATGCACTTGTTACACAACAACCCCTTAGGGGAAGGGCTAAGCAAGGTGGACAACGAGTAGGAGAAATGGAAGTTTGGGCTCTAGAGGGATTTGGTGTTGCTCATATTTTACAAGAGATGCTCACTTATAAATCCGATCATATTAGAGCTCGTCAGGAAGTACTTGGTACCACGATCGTTGGGGGAACAATACCTAATCCTGAGGGTGCGCCAGAATCCTTTCGATTGCTCGTTCGCGAACTACGATCTTTATCTCTGGAACTGAATCATTTCCTTGTATCTGAGAAAAACTTCCAGATTAATAGGAAGGAAGTTTGATCGGAATGAATCAGAATTTTTCTTCTATGATCGATCAGTATAAACATCAACAACTTCGAATTGGATTAGTTTCTCCTAAACAAATACGTGCTTGGGCCAACAAAATCCTACCGAATGGAGAGATAGTTGGAGAGGTGACAAAACCCTATACTTTTCATTACAAAACCAATAAACCGGAAAAAGATGGGTTGTTTTGTGAAAGAATTTTTGGACCTATAAAAAGTGGAATTTGTGCTTGTGGAAATTATCGAGTGATCGGGGGGGAAAAAGAAGAACCGAAATTTTGCGAACAATGCGGAGTCGAATCTGTTGATTCTCGGATCCGAAGATATCAAATGGGATACATCAAACTAGCATGCCCGGTGACTCATGTGTGGTATTTGAAACGTCTTCCTAGTTATATCGCGAATCTTTTAGATAAACCTCTTAAGGAATTAGAAGGCCTGGTATACTGCGATGTGTGATTTGATCGAAATTACGATTTTACAGATTCAGAATGAAAAACTGTCATCCCATTTAATCCGATTGGGATGCCTCTAGCTCTGACATGTCTATTGGTAAGAATAACAT